AAGGAAAAAGAGTCATTTACTAAACGATTGCTTTTATAAAAAATATTTATGTCTTTTCGAAATGTAATGACTAGAAGGGCTACGGATACTAATGATCCGCATAAGAGAGCTCCATAAGCCAATACCATCATACTTACGTGCATTATTAACCACTCGGATTGGAGAGCAGGTACTAATATTCCGGATTGATGTATTTCAGTTAAAAGACCCGAAGTAGTAAAGCCTTGTGTAAAAATAACACTTGGCGCGGTTATTGCACTGAAATCATTTTTTTTTTTGAAATACGGAACGATATGAATAATGGAGAAAGTCCATGAAAGGAAGATTAGTGATTCATATAAATTACTTAATGGGAAATGCCCCGAATAAATCCAACGAGTGACTAATAATCCTGTTATACAGAAAAAAGTAGCTATCAGGCCCTTCTCTGACGAATCATATAGTTTTACGATTTCATCGACTAATAAGGTTATTAAATGAATTGTAATTACAATTGAAACGATTGAAAAAGAAATATGAGTTAATATATGTTCGAAAGTTAAAAATATCATAAGAAAATAAATAAAGGAATCCCTTAATTACGGGATACAGGGATACAAATCATAAATTGAATTCATTATAGGATCTATTCTATCTTTTTTAGAAGATGGCATGCCGCCACTCGGACTCGAACCGAGATGCTCTAGCACTGCTTCCTAAGAGCAGCGTGTCTACCGATTTCACCATGGCGGCTTGCTAAAACAGATAATATCCTATTCATATTCAATCGTCGAAATTGAAGAAGTAAACTCAATCTAGTATTTTTAAGGAAAGATTCAAATTGATGAATAAGAATTCATAGGGATTTGAAGGTTCATTATTTTCGTTTATACGGGATCCGTTTTACTTAATTTCAACCTTTTGTCTAGTTTATGATCTTCTGGGATTGAATTGTTGTAACTGGATAGTTCTACCCCCTATCCAGGGATAGAACTAAAAAAATGTCCTTTCTCATTTTCATTTTTTAATGATTCATTTCTTTATTGTTTTTTCGAAGAAAAGTTTTTTTTTTAGAATTCAGTAAACAGAAGAGTTCTTAATTCTACAAATCATAAGAGCGAGGAGAATTGAATTTCATATTGATTAGTCCAAAACAGTAGGTAATGGAAATTATGAATTTTCTATTCGAAATGAAATTCCAAAACTTTAAACTTTTTGAGTCAAGTCGATTCAGATTATTACAACTTTTGATTACTTATTTCTTTGTCGCACAAAAAAACCTTTTGCATTTGTGGTCGAATTTTTTTGTCCCACACAAAAACTTTTTGAATTTCCGGTCGAAAGACATTTCCCCAACGAAAAAGCTTTTAAGGCTGCCCAATATCCTTTCCGTTTCCAAATATTTTTACGAATACGCTTTTTTGAGATAGAGGTACGTTTTTTTGGAACTCCCATTTAAAAATACAAAGGTTACTCATTATTCGAGTTGGATGTGAAAGACATCTATTATTCAAAGGGAATTTTTTTTTACTATAAAAAAAAGTTCTAAGTCGAAAACAAATAAAATAAAAAGGTATCGAAGATATTATTTAATTCTGAATCGATCCAGAATCTATGTACTGTGCTAAAGATCTAAAAAACCCATTTTTCTCTTAAAAAAAAAAAAAGAATTCACTCTTTTAGAGAGATTTCCTGATTACTAATCAGAAATTTGAGTCAAAACTGAATTATCCCCAATTTTTATTTTTTGTACAATTCGATCTTATGTCACCAAAGAAAACCCTATTCTTCGTATTTTTACGAAGATATTGAATGCGCCCCTCTCCTATTAATCTATACAAATAGATTCAAACCCATTTATACATAATAGTCAAGGGGCCTTTTAGGATCCGTGATCATAGAAATGAAGGGATATTTTAATCCCTACCAACTTGATCTTGTTCATCATTAAGAAAAGGTACTGAAAAAAAATATGAGCTTGTTGTATATCAATAGTAATCAATATCTTAAAATTAGATGTATATTACAAATAAAACATTCCGCGAAATAGAAAAGAAAATGACTAATTAATTTTCTATAGTCTAGAAAGATTCAGAAACGAAATTTGAGTCATTTCATTAGTAATCAATATCTTAGTAATCAATATCTTAGTAATCTAATCTTTTATTAATCTTTTATTTCTATTTACTAATTTTGTTTTAAAAATTTGAAAAATGAATGCATATGGATATTTGAATTCTTTCTAGATTTAAAAAAGAATATAAAAATAAAATAAGTAGAAGATGAATAAAAAGATTGATAGATAAAATGAATAAAAGAAAAGATAAGAAGAGACACGACCCCCCCCCAGGTATTTAATAGCTTCGCCTAGAAAAAAACTCATAACACCCATTCCATTCGTAATTCCATCAATTAATCGTCTATCAAAAAAATTAGTTATTTCCACCAAGACTCTTATTCCTCCTGTTAAGAATGTTGTATAAAAAGCATCTATGTAACCACAATTATATGACCAATTATATATGACACTTCTAATTTTATCAGCAAAAAGTCTCTTCGAGAATAGTTTACCAAAAGAATTAATTAATTCCAAATTTTGAAAACATGAATAAACAGGTTTATAGAAAAAAAGTGCGATAGATATTCCAACATAAACTATACTGACGGAAAAAATTGTATCCTGTGGAAATTCAGATAAATTTGGAGAATTTTTAAAATTTGGATGTAAAAGATTTATCGATGGAGTTAACCATTTAGACAATATATCCAAACCCATTACAGATTTATCGAAAGAAATTCCTATCGCTCCAACAAACAAAGCAAATAAAGTCAATAGAAGTAGACAAAATAAAATAACATCATCTGATTCATAAGGATATAAAAAAATCTTCTTATTGGCAAAAATACTGATAAAGGGTTGTATATTTTTTCTTAGATTCTCATTGTAATATATCTTGTTTTTCTTCAAAGAAAAAGAAGGATTTTCATTACTAGTGATTCTTAATAAGGTTTCGAAAAAAACACTTTTGTTAATTGTTTTTAAACGGCCTTTTCCCCATAGAGAAATTGAGGCGAACGAGTTAGTTTCCTTACCACTATAATTTTGAAAATTAGTATTAAAATGGCCCTCAAAAGTAAGTAAATAGATTCGAAACATATAAAATGCGGTTAACCCGGCTGTCGACCAAGTTATTATTGCAAAAATGGGTGAATACAACCAGCTATCGTTAAGAATTTCATCCTTAGACCAAAAACAGGCAAGGGGTGGAATACCACAAAGCGAAAGTGTACCTAATAAAAAAGAAATTTTTGTAATTGGTACGTGTTTTCTTAAACCCCCCATAAGAACTAAATTCTGACTTTTATCAGGAGAATATCCAACAACAGTTTCCATTGAATGAATAACTGATCCAGATCCTAAGAACAATAATGCTTTTGAATACGCATGAGTAATTAAATGAAATAAACCAGTTCGATAAGATCCCATACTAATAGCTAGCATAATATACCCTAATTGAGACATTGTAGAATAGGCTAAACCTCTCTTAATATCTTTTTGAGCAAGTGCTAAAGTAGCTCCTAAAAATAACGTTATTATAGCAATGAAAGAAATGCCGTTTTTTATATAAGGTATGGCTATAAAAATAGGAAGAAGTCGAGCTAGAAGAAAAATCCCCGCTGCTACCATAGTGGCAGCGTGGATAAGAGCCGAAATAGGAGTTGGCCCCTCCATAGCATCAGGTAACCATACGTGAAGAGGGAATTGCGCAGATTTAGCAGCTGCACCAATAAATAATAAAGGAGCACAAAAAATAAGGAACAAAAGATTGATCTCATTATTATGGATCAAGTTATTAGATATTTCAAATAAATCTTGAAATTCAAAACTTCCTATTACCCAATAAAAACTTAAAATTCCTAATAAGAAACCAAAATCTCCTACTCGATTAGTTACAAATGCTTTTTGACAAGCATTTGCTGCAACAGGCCTTGTAAACCAAAAGCCTATTAATAAATACGAACACATACCAATTAATTCCCAAAAAATATAAATTTGTATTAAATTAGAGCTAATAACTAATCCCAACATGGAAGTACTAAAAAAACTCATATAAGTAAAAAATCTCAAATATCCTTGGTCATGAGACAGATAATTATCACTATATATAAGAACCATAATTCCAACACTAGAAATTAATATTAGCATAATAGAAGTAAGTGGATCGATCAAACATCCGAGTTCGAAAGAAAAATCATTATTAATGACCCAAGACCATATATATTGATATATAAAGCTCCTATTTATTTGTTGAATAGACAGATCAATCGACATAATCATGACTATACTTAGTAATAAAACACTTAGAAAAGCCCAGATACGCCGAAGATTTTTGGTTGCTCTTGGAAAAAGTAGAAGGCCAACTCCTATTAATAGAGGAATGGGAAGTGGAACAAAAGGTATGATCCACGCATATTGATATGTATGTTCCATAAAAGAAGCCTTTTATTTTCAATTGGTTTCGATTTAACAGATCTTATCTCTTTCGAGGGGGTTAATAAGAAAAATCAAGTACACTAAGTCGACTAAGATTTTTTTTCTAATTTTTTATTTCTACTTACTATAAGTCCTACGTCTTTCTATAAGTCCTATGTCTTTCTATAAGTTCTACGTCTTTGACAAATATTTTAACTCAAACCATTCAAAAAGTTACAATTCATCAAATAATAGATTAAGTTTAAGTTAGTCATAAAAAAATTACTTAGTTATAAAATTAAACATTTAAATAACAGTTAGATTCGAAGCAATATTATTCTCTAATAAGATATATGGTCGACTTGATAATGCCTATGTTTTTCCGTTCGAATTATTAATTATTTTTCAAATAAATATATATAAATAGATTAAATAAAACAACTAGTTCTATTTCTGAATTAGATAGGGGTAGAACTATGCATAAAGAGGTATCTAAAATGGATAATACAAAGTTTTTGATCGAAACAGTGCCTCATAGAATTCTGATTATTGGTCTGGTATGTTATATAGTTTTTAGAAAAAAGGGTCAAACTCGAATAACGTATGCCGTTGTCATCATTGCACTTCTATATTATTTCATTATTCTATGGGATAGAGTTATACATTAAAAAATAGATCATTGATTTGACAATTTAAGATATTGATTACTAAGATATTGATTACTAAGATATTGATTACTAAGATATTGATTACTAATGAAATGACTCAAATTTCGTTTCTGAATCTTTCTAGACTATAGAAAATTAATTAGTCATTTTCTTTTCTATTTCGCGGAATGTTTTATTTGTAATATACATCTAATTTTAAGATATTGATTACTATTGATATACAACAAGCTCATATTTTTTTTCAGTACCTTTTCTTAATGATGAACAAGATCAAGTTGGTAGGGATTAAAATATCCCTTCATTTCTATGATCACGGATCCTAAAAGGCCCCTTGACTATTATGTATAAATGGGTTTGAATCTATTTGTATAGATTAATAGGAGAGGGGCGCATTCAATATCTTCGTAAAAATACGAAGAATAGGGTTTTCTTTGGTGACATAAGATCGAATTGTACAAAAAATAAAAATTGGGGATAATTCAGTTTTGACTCAAATTTCTGATTAGTAATCAGGAAATCTCTCTAAAAGAGTGAATTCTTTTTTTTTTTTTAAGAGAAAAATGGGTTTTTTAGATCTTTAGCACAGTACATAGATTCTGGATCGATTCAGAATTAAATAATATCTTCGATACCTTTTTATTTTATTTGTTTTCGACTTAGAACTTTTTTTTATAGTAAAAAAAAATTCCCTTTGAATAATAGATGTCTTTCACATCCAACTCGAATAATGAGTAACCTTTGTATTTTTAAATGGGAGTTCCAAAAAAACGTACCTCTATCTCAAAAAAGCGTATTCGTAAAAATATTTGGAAACGGAAAGGATATTGGGCAGCCTTAAAAGCTTTTTCGTTGGGGAAATGTCTTTCGACCGGAAATTCAAAAAGTTTTTGTGTGGGACAAAAAAATTCGACCACAAATGCAAAAGGTTTTTTTGTGCGACAAAGAAATAAGTAATCAAAAGTTGTAATAATCTGAATCGACTTGACTCAAAAAGTTTAAAGTTTTGGAATTTCATTTCGAATAGAAAATTCATAATTTCCATTACCTACTGTTTTGGACTAATCAATATGAAATTCAATTCTCCTCGCTCTTATGATTTGTAGAATTAAGAACTCTTCTGTTTACTGAATTCTAAAAAAAAAACTTTTCTTCGAAAAAACAATAAAGAAATGAATCATTAAAAAATGAAAATGAGAAAGGACATTTTTTTAGTTCTATCCCTGGATAGGGGGTAGAACTATCCAGTTACAACAATTCAATCCCAGAAGATCATAAACTAGACAAAAGGTTGAAATTAAGTAAAACGGATCCCGTATAAACGAAAATAATGAACCTTCAAATCCCTATGAATTCTTATTCATCAATTTGAATCTTTCCTTAAAAATACTAGATTGAGTTTACTTCTTCAATTTCGACGATTGAATATGAATAGGATATTATCTGTTTTAGCAAGCCGCCATGGTGAAATCGGTAGACACGCTGCTCTTAGGAAGCAGTGCTAGAGCATCTCGGTTCGAGTCCGAGTGGCGGCATGCCATCTTCTAAAAAAGATAGAATAGATCCTATAATGAATTCAATTTATGATTTGTATCCCTGTATCCCGTAATTAAGGGATTCCTTTATTTATTTTCTTATGATATTTTTAACTTTCGAACATATATTAACTCATATTTCTTTTTCAATCGTTTCAATTGTAATTACAATTCATTTAATAACCTTATTAGTCGATGAAATCGTAAAACTATATGATTCGTCAGAGAAGGGCCTGATAGCTACTTTTTTCTGTATAACAGGATTATTAGTCACTCGTTGGATTTATTCGGGGCATTTCCCATTAAGTAATTTATATGAATCACTAATCTTCCTTTCATGGACTTTCTCCATTATTCATATCGTTCCGTATTTCAAAAAAAAAAATGATTTCAGTGCAATAACCGCGCCAAGTGTTATTTTTACACAAGGCTTTACTACTTCGGGTCTTTTAACTGAAATACATCAATCCGGAATATTAGTACCTGCTCTCCAATCCGAGTGGTTAATAATGCACGTAAGTATGATGGTATTGGCTTATGGAGCTCTCTTATGCGGATCATTAGTATCCGTAGCCCTTCTAGTCATTACATTTCGAAAAGACATAAATATTTTTTATAAAAGCAATCGTTTAGTAAATGACTCTTTTTCCTTTGACGAAATCCAATACATGAATGAAAGAAGCAATGTTTTTGGAAATACTTATTTATTTTCTGCTAAGAATTATTACAGGTCCCAATTGATTCAACAATTGGATCATTGGAGTTATCGTCTTATTAGTATAGGGTTTATCTTTTTAACCATAGGTCTTCTTTCGGGAGCAGTATGGGCTAATGAAGCATGGGGATC